GAACTACTTCTTCTGTATCGGGGATCGTCGAAATAAGCAAGAATACTATTTCTACGTAAAATCCCATTTATGGGTATTTCAATCGAGATACCAGAACGGGGCATTAGTTCTTTCTCCCGTTCTTGATCATATTGGAATGGGATGATGAATCTATTTCTTCGCCTTTTCGCCAATAAATCAGAATTCTCGTGGAGAATGGCAGGATATAGGAAATTCCAATGACCATTAGATATGATTCGATCAGGTCCTGAATAATCAAGAATCCCCTGCCCTTTTTTACTGGAAGGATCCGAACTAAACAATTTGTGTCTCACTCGATCATTAGTCACTGAGAGGTCAGAAATATATCTCCGTTCGACAGAAAGAGAATGAAGATTCATTTGATCTTGATCCTTGTGGAGCGAAAAAGTGACTATACTGGATCTGCACGGACCTCCTGATAATATCCATAAATGACTTGTTTTTGGTAAGAGATGAACATTACCATATCTATATTCAGGCGCATGGTACACATCGGTACTCCAGTGCATTTCTCCCTCTGAGTCAGAATAAATATGTTTTCGAACCCTCTCTTTAAAATTGAAAGTGGATGTTCCAGCGCGAATCTCAGCAATCACTTGTTCTGATTCTACATATTGATCGTTTTGAACTAAAAGAAAACTTTTTGGTGGAATATTCACATTATGTAGAATATCCTGACTCTCAATAGTTACATACAGGTCTCTATAACATAGAAAAGCAGGATGTCCATGACGTGTACGTGTGGGATGAACCAAATCCTCATTGAATTTTATTTTTCCATTAGAAGGAGCTCGTACATGTTCTGCAGTACCACCTGTAAATACTCCACCGGTATGAAAAGTTCTTAATGTTAGTTGAGTCCCGGGTTCCCCAATTGATTGACCTGCAATAATACCTACTGCTTCTCCCAATTCGACCAGGTCGCCATGAGTGGGACTCCGACCATAACATAATCTACAGATCCAAGATGTACTCCTGCAAATAAAGGGGGTTCGAATATATATTGATTGTGCTCGAAAGGTTATGAATCGATTGACAAGTCCAATACCAATATCTTGATTTCGAGTGGCAATGCATCGTAGACCCATATATATATCGTCTGCTAATACACGACCAATTAGTGTTTGGATCCAAATTTTTTCCGTCATCCCATTTCGAGGACTCACGGAAATACCTCGGATAGTGCCACAATCTGTTCTACGCACAACAATGTGTTGAACTACTTCAACAAGTCTACGCGTGAGGTATCCAGCATCTGATGTTCGTACAGCAGTATCCACAACTCCTTTTCGGGCTCCGTAGCAGGAAATTATATATTCCGTTAAAGAAAGTCCTTCGCGTAAATTGCTTTGAATGGGTAAATCAATCATTTGTCCTTGGGGGTCCGACATTAATCCTCTCATACCTACTAATTGGTGTACCTGAGATGCATTTCCTCTAGCTCCCGAAAAGGACATTATATGGACTGGATTAGAAGGATCAGTCATCCTAAAATTAGGATGCATTTCTTGTCTCAAATATTCACTTGTAGCATACCATATCTCAATGGATTGACGCAATTTTTCTACCGCGTGTACATTCCCATAATGATGGTGCTTTTCTAAAATCAAACTTTGTTGTTCAGCATCTTGGACTAGCCATCCCTTAGAAGGTATTGTTAAAAGATCATCAATTCCTAATGAAATGGATGTAGCAGTGGCTTGCTGGAAACCCAGAGTCTTTACTTGATCCAGGATGTGCGATGTATATGCCATTCCGAAGTGATCTATTAATCTACTAATAAGTCGTTTCATGGCAGTTGCATCTATCACTTTATTGTGAAAAACCAGATCGGCCCGTTCTGCCATAAGTACCTCCATATTCCGCTGAGTAGGATTCGACAATGGGTTTGAGTCAGTGATTTGAAGACTTCCTTTCCTCGATCTTGATTCACGTAGAAATTCAGGAATTATGATACCGGTTGAGCCGTAGAGAACCGAATTCCCACGGTATCACATAATTACTTAGCTTAGGTATCGTATGAGTAGGCCCGACAAAACCCTTGTATGGCTTCTTCTATTTCTCGATAAAAAGAAATATGACCAACAGTTGTTCGAATGTATATACAAAGGATTTCTTTTTTTACACTTCTTACTATTAGATAGTGCCCATAAATCTCATGATAGGTACCCAAAGATTCATATTGAACTTCGATGGGAACTTCTCTTGAGGCAATGACACGTTGATCGAGTCGCCACCGGAGCCACAAAGGACTATCTAAATTGATTCGTTTCTGCCGATAAGCTCCAAGTGCATCATAGGAACTACAAAAATAGGGTTCTTTCTCTTTCGTATACTTATTATCGTCAACCGTTTCATTTTGATAGTTTCTTCGATTACATGGATTATACCTATTTGAACAAATACCTCGACGATTCCCGATCGTTAATATATAGAGTCCAATAAGCATATCTTGAGTTGGTACGGAAATGGGATCTCC